AGGCGGTTCTCGAAAAAAGATAGCGAAAAAAATGATCCCTAGAGTCGAGACTAAGAGGAATGTATAAACCAATGCTTCCATAAATCCGATCGTGGTTTACAATTATAGCTTCCATACCTGTTTATTTGGGATCATCTCCCGGATTCCGGATTAAAGAAAAAAAAGGCGGCGATTTAAATACAGATTTCTCCAGTCCTTTATTTAAAATTACCAATCGAAAATAAAAGCGAGAAGCGAAAAGTAGCAGAGCAATGTTGCATCAGACTACTTGTCTTCTTGTAGTTGGATCTCCAAGTTTTTGGAATGCTCCAAATTCCACTTGAGCATCCAAATCCGGGTCAATACCAGCAAAAACATCTCTGAACAGGGTTCTAGCACCATGCCAAATGTGTCCAAAGAAGAAAAGCAGAGCAAATGAAGCGTGTCCAAAAGTAAACCAACCCCTTGGACTGCTACGAAAAACACCATCGGATTTCAAAGTAGCACGATCTAATTCAAAAATTTCACCCAATTGAGCACGCCTAGCATATTTTTTCACAGTAGCAGGATCACTATAACTCACTCCATTCAGTTCGCCACCATAGAACTCAACAGTTACACCTACTTGTTCGACACTATACTTCGATTCTGCCCTTCTAAAAGGAACATCGGCTCTAACAATTCCATCTCCGTCTACCAAAACAACTGGAAATGTTTCAAAAAAAGTCGGCATACGACGTACAAAAAGTTCACGCCCTTCTTTATCTCTAAAGATAGGGTGTCCTAACCACCCGACTGCTATTCCATCCCCGCTATCCATTGAACCCGCTCTGAATAATCCCCCTTTCGCCGGATTATTTCCGATGTAATCATAAAAAGCTAATTTTTCAGGAATTTTAGACCAAGCTTCTGAGAAACTTTGATTTTCGGCTAGCCCAGCACTAACTCTTCGATATATTTCTTGCTGAAAGTATCCCTGATCCCATTGATAACGGGTGGGACCAAATAATTCGATGGGAGTAGTTGCTGAACCATACCACATAGTTCCAGCAACAACAAAAGCTGCAAAAAAGACAGCAGCGATGCTGCTGGAAAGAACGGTTTCAATATTGCCCATACGTAATCCTTTGTATAGACGTTGAGGTGGGCGGACACTAAGATGGAATAAGCCTGCTAAGATGCCCAATGTCCCTGCTGCAATATGATGAGAGGCTATTCCTCCTGGAACAAAAGGATCAAAACCTTCCACACCCCAAGCTGGATTTACAGATTGTACCTTTCCAGTTAGTCCATAGGGGTCGGACACCCATATTCCAGGACCATACAATCCGGTTACATGAAATGCCCCAAAACCAAAGCACGCCACTCCTGAGAGAAATAAATGAATTCCAAAGATCTTAGGCAAATCCAAAGAAGGTTTTCCTGTACGTTCATCACCAAATATTTCCAGATCCCAATACACCCAATGCCAGATAGCTGCCAAGAAACACAAGCCAGAAAACACAATGTGCGCCCCGGCTACACCTTCGTAACTCCAAATACCCGGATTCGTTATCGTCCCTCCTGTAATACTCCAACCCCCCCATGAATTGGTTATTCCTAAACGAGTCATGAAGGGTATAACGAACATGCCCTGTCTCCACATTGGATCAAGAACGGGATCGGAGGGATCAAAAACTGCTAATTCATATAGAGCCATTGAACCGGCCCAACCAGCAACCAGAGCTGTATGCATTATATGGACAGAAAGCAAACGACCGGGATCATTCAATACGACGGTATGAACACGATACCAAGGCAAACCCATGGGACTACCCCTTATATTAATAAAAAATAGACACTATGTAACTTTATTGCATTAATTGCATAAAAAAAAACTCTCCCATGTACCCCCCCTTTTTTTCAGTGGATTATCTCGAAAAAAGGATTAATATTTGTTCTATTCTTTTAGTAATATCTTTCAGTAATAATGGAAGAGTTCGGTTCGTAGGAAAAAAGAGAAGCAGATCTATTCTATACTCGATAAGTACCAATACGCAATGGGGGTTGATTCCCTTTTCTATGAGCGAATGCATCCATATTTGGTCATCATTCAAAGGACCTATTCGTAATAATTTTCCTTTATTTTATGAACTTATTTAATCTATGTATAAAATATGATAAAGGCCAATATTATTAAGACAAGAATAAGGCAAGAAGCCCATTATTACGCTTCCACATCAAAGTGAACTAGAGTACTTAATTCTTTTTTTCTTTAATTTTATGCCTATTGGTGTTCCAAAAGTACCTTTTCGAGGTCGCGGAGACAAGAATCCATCTTGGATTGACATATAGTGCGACTTGTCAGATCTATTGGGTCATATGGGATTTCCCCGTTCTCTCCCCCGATCGAGATATCCTCTGTTTCGCCCCAAAAAAATTGATTGAATTATCAAAAATTTGTAGCGTGAAATGCAATGAAGTGCAATTAGATCCATTTTGTGAGGAGGTATCCAGATTAATATTAATAATAGCAATAAAAAAATTTTATGGTCGTCTTTGGCTGGACCAATAAAACGAGGTATCCAGGCTCCGTTTAGAAAACCCAATTGGTAATATATCTATGATTATTACTTATATCATAGATATCATAAACGATTCTATTTAGAAATTTATTCGAAATAGGAGTGATCTCAAACTGTTAATCAATGGAATAATAAATATGATGAATGCGTCGAATATTTGGCAGAAGACATGAAAGAAATTAATTAAAAAAAAAGGTGGGAAGTCGTAGCAAAAAAGAGACGTAGTATTGGGGTCATTTGTCCTATATGTGCAAATCTAAATCGGGCAGATCCTTACTCGGAGTAGAGCATAAACCTAAAAAAAAAAAATTGAAGAAGCCCATTCAGGAACAAGAAAATGACATCGTGATTTTTGGATTGGATCTCGATGAAAAAATACGTCAATGAAAGGTTAGTTCGATAGGTTTAGTGAATTGCTTTTTTCTATTAGAATATTCTAGGTATCAGAAAACAGGGCAAACTCATCGTTCTTGAAAAATGGAAGAAAAGCCCCTTCGATAGAACGAACCCACTAGGAAAAAAGAAACGGGGCTGGGAGCTACACATTGATTTTGTTCGCAAGTTTTGTTGAACCGTATGCATCAAAAGGTGCCTGTACGGCTCCGAAGGGATACAATTTTATCCCAATCAACCGACTTTATCGAGAAAGATTACTTTTTTTAGGCCAAATGGTTGATAGCGAGATCTCGAATCAACTTATTGCTCTTATGGTATATCTCAGTATAGAGAATGAAACCAAAGATTTGTATTTGTTTATAAACTCTCCTGGCGGATGGGTAATACCCGGAATAGCTATTTATGATACTATGCAATTTGTGCGACCAGATGTACAGACAATATGCATGGGATTGGCGGCCTCAATGGGGTCTTTTATCCTGGTCGGAGGAAAAATTACCAAACGTCTAGCATTCCCTCACGCTTGGCGCCACTGAGTTTTTTATTTGAGAGAAAAAAGAAGACTATGCCTTCACCATATTAATTATTAATATTAAGTAATAATAGCATGGCACTTCGAATTCGATATGAAAATTGTTATTGTTTTTTTTTTTTCAAAAGATTCGATTATGTATCGAAGGAGTAGTATGAGATAAAGGAGGGGTATTCCGAGTTGATCTTCCCTATCGTAGGCCTATTGCAGCGTCACAAACTTTTTTCACACCGGAAGGTTATTAACAATATTTATGTTATGAAAGAGTACGAAAATAAAAAAAAAAAAGAAGATTCTTTTTTTTCTTTATTTTTTTTTTTTATTTGAAAAAAAAAAACAAAGAAACTTTGGGATTGCTGAATCACAAACGAAATAAATATATAAAGCAACGGGACCATCATAGTATTTTTGAACTCCTCCAAAAAAAGAAGGGTGGTAATTGGATCATTTACCGATCTGGGGATAATAGACCCCCTTTTTCTCTTTCTTTGATGAAAGGTAAAAAAGTGAATTCCATTGTCGAGCCGTATGCAATGCGAAAAAAGTGCCCGTACGGTTGTTCAATTCTATCTTTTTCTTATTCTTTAGCTCTTCCCCTCGCCTAATCGTGCGAGATAGAGGAACCTCTTATTTTGTTATAATATATCATCAGGGTAATGATCCATCAACCTATTGCCGGTTTTTATGAGGCACAAACGGGAGAAGTTATCCTGGAAGCGGAAGAACTACTGAAATTGCGCGAAATCCTTACAAGGGTTTATGCACAAAGAACAAGCAAGCCCTTATGGGTTGTATCCGAAGACATGGAAAGGGATGTTTTTATGTCAGCAACAGAAGCCCAAGCTCATGGAATTGTTGATCTTGTAGCGGTTGGATAAAAAAAAATAGCAGTGATTTCAAGCAAATACACGATTTAAGATTTTATCTTCTTAAAGGTTTATTAAATAGAAGAAATTCATAATCATCCGGTTAGGATCGATCTAAACCAGCCCATAATGTATAATTCAGCATGCCAACTATTAAACAACTTATTAGAAACCCAAGACAGCCAATCAGAAACGTTACGAAATCCCCCGCTCTTCGGGGATGCCCTCAGCGCCGAGGAACATGTACAAGGGTGTATGTGCGACTCGTTTAAATCATGGGCTGAGACAAAAGAAAAGAAAGAAAACAATTTTTCCAATATCAATGATCAGTACCAGTGAATCGGATAGAATGTAAGAACTGCATTAACTATCTATATCTAAAAAAGATAGATCCTATCATATCTTTCTATTGTGTATGAAATTTATGGTTTCCGTTGGCGCAAATTCAATCACCTCAATTTTCAATTTAAGATGACAAAGAATTCCCCATTGGTAACAAATAGTTATCCATTAAGCGGGGGAAATACTATTAAAAAAAAGAAGAAAGGTTATGTTTCTACTCTTGCAAGAACGGACTAACAGGGTCAGCTACCCCAGCAATCTTCATAATTAAATACCGTTACTGTATAAGGTCTATCTCGTTATGAAAGACCTATTACTAGAAAATTCATGGGTAGAGCCAAAGAGTGGTAACTGTACAAGTTACCAATAGTATTGATTAAATGAAGGAAGGGGCTCCGGTGTATATAGAGGACCTCACCGTTTAAGAAGGAACCATAGAGACGATGGAACCCACAATTTCTTTATCTATTTCTATTTACTTTTCCTACTTTTTTTATTTATTTATAAAAAATTTGATTTCCAATGCTTAGAAAAAGGAAAAAAGCGTGGTCGGGAAGGTTAGAGTAGCAAAAGCCATTGGAATTTTGATTTTATAAATTGGAAGAATCCGTTTTGTTATTAATCGACTAGGAAAGGGGAAAAGAATAACTGAAAGAAAGGAAATCAATTAGTTATTCAGCAAAGTTTCATTTATTCAATGACCAGAATTAGACGAGGATATATAGCTCGGAGACGTAGAACAAAAATCCGTTTATTTGCATCAAGCTTTCGCGGGGCTCATTCAAGACTTACTCGAACAATTACTCAACAGAAAATACGAGCTTTGGTTTCGGCTCATCGTGATAGAGATAGGAAAAAAAGGGATTTTCGCCGGTTGTGGATCACTCGAATAAATGCAGTAATTCGCGGGACTAAGGTATCCTATATTTATAGTAGATTAATACACAATCTGTATAAGGCGCAGTTGCTTCTTAATCGTAAAATACTTGCACAAATAGCTATATCAAATAGGAATTGTCTTTATATGATTTCCAATGAGATCATAAAATAAGGAAATGGGAAGGAATCCGTCATAGAAATGGAGTTCTCTGGAGAATGAACTCCGGGAAGGTAGAGTAGAAATTAGTATGAGATAATATGATAAGGTCGTCCAAATGAGCGAACACGCTCAATAAAAAAAAGATTTATTCTTCTTCCCCAATTCTTTTTTTGTTCTTACGACACAAATGCTTCTCGGATTTTTTGAACAAAACATCCATCTGTGTTTGAGTTCGGATTGGAATTTTGATTCAATTGAAGAGTAAGCCTACTTTTTTCTGGTTCTAAGACCTGTAGTTCTAGCGGTCGACTCACTTCTTTCAAATTGTTTCTCATTATTAAGAAAAGGTAACGAAGATAAAATACGAGCTTGTTTTATAGCAATAGTAATTAATCGTTGTTCTTTTAAGGTCAATCTATTCACCCGTCTAGATAATATTTTTCCTTGTTCACTAATAAATCGACTAATTAAACTCATGTTTCTATAATCAATTCGATCCCCCGATTGGATCGGGGGCAAACGCCTACGAAAAGATCGCTTGGATTTAAGAAAGAGTCGCTTGGATTTATCCATAATTTGTTTAGTCCTTATCCCTAAAATAGAAATCCCATTTCGATGACATCAAAAATTGATTTATAGAATTAATAGGATTTGGTTTGTCTATATTTATTTATTTGTATTTGTTTCTATTTATATATATGAAATAATATAGATATATATCTATAATCTATATTATTTTTGCATGTTCCTTGAAAGGGTGACACACAAGCACTCAGTTCGATCTATATCTATTTCTTTATCTCCCCATGAATTGTATGTTTGTGACAATAGGGACAGAATTTTCTCAATTCCAACCGACTAGGTGTATTGTGTCGATTCTTTTGAGTAATATATCTGGAAATACCTCTTGATTTCTTATTACCACCGTTTCGAACACAACTAGTACATTCCAAAATAACCCTTACTCGGACATCTTTACCCTTGGCCATGAACCTCCTTTGGGTTTTTGATTCAACCAACTTTTCTATTTTCTGATCCGAAGCGACTAAGAAGCAAGGAACAAAAAAATAGAAGTTGATAACCGCTCAAAATAAAATTCTGAAATAAAGATTTTGTTGCAATCAATATAGTAAATAATAAGTAATACACAAATTTCTAATTATATTACTAATCACAGTACAGTATTTCTTTTAAGTATCTTGTATTGTACGATACTTTTACCTTACCCTAGCCACATTTCCATTTCTGTTTTCTTTTAACTGTCTTGTATTATTAATTGAATTGGAGCCTGAACCCGAGTTTCGCTGAGGTTGAATCCACTTTTTTCTTTCTCTTTCCTCCCTTATTCTATCTAATTCGAAAAAAAAAAAAGAAAAGAGGGGGAAAGAGAGATTAGTCAAAAATATTTGATTCTATCTCTAATCTTCTTCACCCCGTTTCATTTCAATAACTAGAATGAAAAAAAAGGAAATGTCAACGCATCTGGGAATAAACGATTGATTTCTATCAATAAACCTGCTAAAGACCCGAACCATAGAGTACTTAGTACCGGTGCCACGGAAAGATATGTTTTTAGATCTCGCATTGAAAAGCCTCCTTCTTTTTTTCGTATTTCATATTGTAATACATTATGGTAAGAGATATATATGTAGTTAAAGACCACTTGTATTTGTGCGCGGAATCCCTAATTCAAATTGAAATGCGCAATGATTCGGCGGATAAGATTTTCTTTTCTTTTTTCTTAGAAATTAGAAAAATGGGTCACTTTACGCCCGAGAATTCCGAAGAAAAATATTCATTTATTATTATATGTTATATGCTATGAGACCAAAAAGGAGAAATAGCAAGATCCATTTTGCATATCAATGGAGGGAATAAAATAATAAGGGTATGGAAAACTGGACGGGGATTCTCTACAATGATACTGTAGACCAATTGAAAGGGATGTAGCGCAGCTTGGTAGCGCGTTTGTTTTGGGTACAAAATGTCACGGGTTCAAATCCTGTCATCCCTACCAATTACTGCTCCTCGGAGCAGTAACGAGAGATCCATTTTAGATCGATTCAATTTTGACATACATAATCTTTAATTTTATGATATGTGATAGTATAACACATACAAGAAGTATTTTTTTGTGGGTAAAAAAAAAAAGAATCTCCTTCTTTATAGTCTTTTCTGTTGTGATAAGAAAGCGCTCTTAGTTCAGTTCGGTAGAACGTGGGTCTCCAAAACCCAATGTCGTAGGTTCAAATCCTACAGAGCGTGATTCCGCTCTTGTCGTCTTAGATCGAAAATTACACACACTGACCTGAAATAATTGAACAGCAATCTGAATTTGACCTGGACCTCCCCGCCCCCGGATTAAATTAAAGAAAGGAGGAGGTCAGTTAAAAAAAGAGATGTTAATTAATCAAAGGTCCAACTGATCACCACGTCTGTATTGTAAATATGCGGTTACGAATAATCCAGCCAAAGTAATAGGAATTAGACCTAAGACGATTCCAAATAGAAAGACTTCAATCATTTCAATTTTATTTATTTGCAGGGGGAAAAGAGAGGTAATATCTATCCCTAAATATTAATCTGTATTACCTAGGAATCTCAATAACCAATAATTGGTAATTAATACGGTACGGTAAGAAACTAGAGAATATATGGAATACTACAGAAAGATTTCTTTTTATGAATTATTCATTCAATTAATTTCAAATAAGTCCTATCTTACTAAGACCAATAAATAGAGCCGAGGTTATAGTTAAAGCCGCTAGTAGAAAACCAAAATAACTCGTTATAGTAGGCATGAAGGGGCTAAAGGAAATATGTTATTTTTCTACATATGTTTATAAAGCACTTCCCTAAGTTTCAACTTTTAAAAGATACGAGGATAAGCAAAAATACCATACCAATTGAAAGAATACGTTTAATTGAAAGTTTTTGATTCTTCAAATATTATAGAAAGTATTAACAAAAATGAGTGACAGGGATCGAAAAAGAAATTAACCCATCTTCTTTGACATCGACCCATCCCACGATTCCGAATCAACGGATTCGGTGGGAAACTCTTGAGTCAACTAATATTAAAATAATAATCAAAACTATGTCATGTAACTTCATTCCAAAAACGAAACTTTTTTTTTTTTTTTTTTATCAATATGGAACAAAATTGGGAAATCGCCTCTATTTTGTATTTTTATTTATTGTATCAAAGACATTTTCTATTTTCGAATAAAAAATGACCTTATAATGCTTTTAGAATATTTTTTTTTTACTAAATACCCTTTTGCTTTACTTTTTTCTTTTTGACTTTTACTTTATTTTATTTACTTCAATTTTCATTTTAACTCATTAGTTTCAGTGGTAGGTTCATTCACATAATATCTCAAATGAGAAGAAAAAAAGGTATCGCACAACCGGATCACTCAAAAAATAAAATTTTTATTTCGGTCCAATTAGATTCTAAAACTCAAAATTCCTATTATTTTTTCCTTTATAGATTTTCCATTTTGTCTTTCCATATTATATAGAAAGAACAAAGCCCCCTCCTTGTAGTTAGGTCAAGAAAAGAAAGAACCTTTGCTTTGGATCTAATACAACAACGCGTGCATTACAAATCTAGATTATTAGAATTATTTTATTTATTTTTCTCTTTCTTTTATCAAACCCTATCTACCACCGTTACTTGTTTCTGGACAACTAACCAATTCCTTGAAAAAAAAAAGAGAGAGATTACAACAAAAAATTCTACACCTACGAAAAGGGGATTTGTAGATTTCACATCTAATTGAAATGGGGAAAGATGATAATCTCCGTCATGAATTATTAGAAAACAATCCGTCGGATTCCCATTTTACTTGATCTTGAATTTCGAGTCCGAAGCCAATAATGGAAATGGCGAGAAAAGCAACCCCATACTACAGAAATTTGAACTACAGAAATTTTTTCTTGAATGCTTTCTATTAAAGGGAAGGGTACATTTTCTATTGAATAGTACGAATAGTACATAGTTATACATCAACCAGCAAAGCAAGAAGAAAAGAAGAAAGAAATTTTCTAGCATTGCATTTCGATACTGATTGAAATTGCGTTGCTGTGTCATAAGAAGGATAGCTATACTGATTCGGTATATTCTAAAAATACCCTAGGTACTATATTGACGATCTCACAAAGATTAAAATTCAGTGAATTTCCATTTACTGATCTTATCTTTGACGGAATCGATCGTCCTTTGACTGTACAAGAATATGTGGAGCTCAGCATGTCTGGAAGCACAGGAGAACGTTCT